AGGTAATCATGAAACCTTGACCAATGTACCTGGCAGCTCGTATTGTTTGTTGACCAGAATTCAAGAACTGAGTTAGCATAGGGAACATATCTGAATATCTATAAATAATTTTATACTTGTTTCTTTCTCTTGTTTGAGACAAGTTGTGAAGATACAATATTCTATTCCTTTACAGTGAAAGAAGTTGGGACGAAGTTGTTAATAATAGATTACCTAGAGAAATAGGTAAAAGGAATTTCCATCCAAGATTTAATAGTTGGTCCATTCTCAGTCTCGGTAAAGTCCACCTTGTTGCAATAGAAATGAACAAGAACAAATAAGTTTTAGCTAATGTAATAAAGATACCGATTATTATTCCAAAAACTTTACTTCTTTTAGTTATGTCCAAAATCTCAGGAACTAATATGGATGGAATAGAAAAATTCCAACCCCCCAAGTAAAGAACTGTTACAAATAATGAAGAAACTAGTAGATTTAGATACGAAGCAACGTAAAATAAACCAAATTTGATACCTGAATATTCGGTTTGATAACCTGCTACCAATTCCTCTTCTGCTTCTGGTAAATCAAAAGGTAATCTCTCACACTCGGCTAGAGAAGAAATTAGAAAAACGATAAACCCTATAGGTTGACGCCACAAATTCCACCCCCAAAGACCATATTTTGACTGGGCTTCAACTATATCAACTGTACTTAAACTGTTAGATAATCATAGTCGACGATAACATCACTGTTCCCGTCGCTATTACAGAACCGTACATGAGATTTTCACCTCATACGGCTCCTCATAGGTCACAAAAAAATCTAAAGACCTTTCAACATTTTTATCTTGATGTGTTTGTAGGATCGATAGAGAGTCAAACTCTTATCTTATCCTAAGGCCTAGAATTAGACCAATGGAATTCTGTCTGCTAGATTTATAATAAAAAAGTGCTTCTGAATTGATCTCGTCTTTTAATTTTTCTTTGTTGATTAATAACTTTATCCTTGAATAAAAAAAGACTTTTTAGAGGAATATCACATATATATTTCAACCTATCATTTTCGATTACGAAAAATAAGTAGACATTGCATAAAAAAAAATTTTATTTCTCTAAATAAAATAAAAATACAAATAGTTATGAATAAAAAAAAAAGATCTCTTTTTGCAATTATAGTCTTTCGATTTTATTTCGCTCCTATTCTCCTTTCTCAGAAAAAAAAGGGACATTACCCAAAGTAAAAGATTTCTTCGTTCTTGATAGTTATTTACTTAATCGGTGGATAGGAACATACTCTGGATCGAAATCGCGGGGAGTACTTCTTAATTATTTCTACCAACTTAAAGCCCCAATTCGAATTACTTTTCTATAAAGAAATATCCAGTTGGATATTTTACAGAATCTCCATTACTAATCCTTTGTGTATCTTGGTCTTCCTAACCATCCACTCGTTTTTTTGAATCTCCCAATTAGGGTAATACATCTATACTAATAGAAATAGATAGTAAAAACCCCATACAGTTGATCTTTTGAACCCGCTTCAAGCAATGATGACTAATCAACCAATCTTGGGGTAAACAGTCTCCACTGCTTATGTTTTAATTCTTGTACATAGGAAATGAGATTGAATTCCTTTAACAGCAAATTTGAAAGCCGTTTTATTTCACTCATATAACTATCTGGTTTAGTTTATCAACCCCCATGATGAATAAAAATAAAAAAAATCAAAAATAGATATAGATATTCAACGCATTTCACTTTCTTGCTAGAAAGAAAACTTTCTATAAAGAAAATAAATAGGGGAAATTTTATGTCTCACCGAATCACACGTAGAGATATTGATAATACACATAGAGTTAATGGTATTTCATAACTAATTGATTGAGCAGCAGCCCTTAATCCACCTAAAAAGGAATATTTATTATTTGATCCATATCCCGACATAAGAAGTCCAACGGGAGCAAGACTTGAAACAGCGATCCATAAAAAAACACCAATACTGAGATCGGCTAGAATAAGGCGATAGCTAAAAGGAATTACTGAATAACTTAGTAAAATGGATATGACTGCTATGGATGGCCCGATACTGAATAAACGAGTATCTCCTCTAGATGGAAGAAGATTCTCTTTGAAAAGTAGTTTTGTACCATCTGCTAGAGCTTGAAGAATTCCCAAAGGCCCAGCATATTCGGGTCCAATACGTTGTTGTATTCCTGCAGATATTTCTCTTTCTAACCAAACAATTACTAGTACACCTAGTGTGATTCCTAATACAAGAGTGAAAATAGGTACGAGTATCCATATGATCCCATACACTTCTTTTAAGGATTCCAATCTGGAAAAAGAATTGATAGCTTGTATTTCTGTTGTATCAATTATCATTTCAACGATCAACTTCTCCCATAATGATATCTATGCTACCTAGTATCGTCATAATATCAGCCAATTTCATTCTTTTAACTAACTGAGGAAGAATTTGCAAGTTGATAAAACCCGGTGGTCGAATTTTCCATCTCCAAGGAAAAACACTCTGATCTCCTATCAGAAAAATTCCCAATTCTCCTTTTGGTGCTTCGACTCTTACATAAAGTTCTTGCTTAGCCAATTCAAAAGTTGGAGAAGGTTTTTTACTAATAAATCGATAGTCAAAATCATTCCATTCAGGGTCTTTTATTCTACCAAAGCGTCGAATTTCTAAATTCTCATAGGGTCCCCCTGGAATTCCTTCCAGAGCCTGTTGGATAATTTTTATGGATTCTGTCATTTCACTGATTCGTACTAAATACCGAGCTAATGAATCCCCTTCTTTTTGCCATTGAATCTCCCAATCAAATTCGTCGTAAGACTCATAACGATCAATTTTACGAAGATCCCACTGTATTCCGGAAGCTCGTAGCATTGGGCCCGATAAACCCCAATTTAGTGCTTCTTCTGCGCGAATAATGCCTACGCCTTCAACTCGTTCTAAAAAAATAGGATTCCGCGTAATAAGCTTTTGATATTCAGCAACCGCGGTTAAAAAATAATCGCAAAAATCCAAACATTTATCTATCCAGCCATGAGGTAGATCAGCAGCTACTCCTCCGATACGAAAATAATTATGCATCATGCGCATACCGGTAGCAGCTTCGAACAAGTCATATATTAACTCTCGTTCTCGAAAAATATAGAAGAAAGGGGTCTGTGCCCCAATATCTGCCATAAAAGGGCCAAGCCATAACAAATGAGAAGCGATACGACTTAACTCCAACATAATAGCTCTGATATAGCTAGCCCTTTTAGGTACTTGAATATTGCCTAGCTGTTCGGGTCCATTTACGGTTATTGCTTCTGTGAACATAGTAGCTAAATAATCCCAACGCGTTACATAAGGCAAATATTGTATAATTGTTCGATTTTCCGCAATTTTCTCCATCCCTCTATGTAAATAACCCAGTATTGGTTCACAATCAATAACATTTTCACCATCGAGAGTAACAATCAGTCGAAGAACACCATGCATTGATGGGTGGTGAGGGCCCATATTGACTATCATGAGGTCTTTTCTTGTAGTTGGTGCAATCATAAGTTTTTTCCCGAGTCGTTCTTCCATGCATTGCTGAAAGTAAAAAGAAGTTCATCAAAATTTAAACGACTAAGCTCAAATGGTATCACGCTTCAAATTAACGAGTTTTTATCTCTCGAATATTTAACTCACTAATTAATTCTTTATAGCGTCTTCTATTTTTTTTTGACAAATAGGCCAGCAGTCGTTGGCGTTTTCCCAAAATTTTCCGCAAACCTCTCTGGGATGAAGAGTCTTTTTTGTGCAATTCCAAATGTGAAGTAAGTCTTCTTATCTTAGTGGTAAAACTGAATACTTGAAATTCAACAGACCCTCTGTTTTCTTCGTTTTCTTTTTGAGAAATAACCGAAATGAATGAATTTGTTACCATAAAAAAATCCCCTTTCCCTTTTTACAGATATGGATTTTATTGATCAGTAATAATAATGCCATTAATTGGAATCTGGTATATACAATAATCTAATCCAAATTTCTTTATGAACTCCTAATTTTCTGAATTCAAATCAATTAATCCAATTTCTAATTGGATTTAGATAGGGATAGAAAAGGATTGGTACATTTTCGCATCGAAGAATTTAGACCTAAAACAAAGAAGGTTCTGTTGATTCATTTCGAGATCTAATCGAGACATTATTCATATCCTATTGGATATTAGAATGAAATGTGAGACAAGACATGTGATCTATGTATTTGTTTGCTTTGATATACCCTATTATATATATAGGGTATAGAATATATAGAAAAAGTGTATTATCCACGAAATGTTAAAATTTCAATCGTGGATACAGATGTATTCTTAACATACTGAAACGACTGCCATTATTGGTATCAAACCAATAACGATTCATACAAGCTAAATCCTCTAATCGATAATTAGGCCAAAGAAAGAGCTTTAATTTCATTAATTGATTTTTCTCTCTATCAAAATGGTTACTGTCATGCGAAACTTGGCTGCTGTCTTTTACGTCCTTTGCATTCCAAAATACTTGATTTCTATCTTCACCATTTCTATTCTTTGAATTAAAACAACTTAGAATTTTCAACTTTCTACGACGTCTAAACGAGAAAATATTTTCAGGAACAAGCAAATCCAAATGATTTTTGTCTCTATTTTCAGTTATTCTTTGGTGTGATGAAATAGTTTCATCAAAATTCTTCTTAGAAACATATCTTTGTTCTTGATATTTTTGATTAGTTTGGTGCTTACTCTTATGAACCAATGAAATACCTATGGTTTGATACATAATAAATTGTGCATCGTTTTTTCCAAACAGACGAGTGGGTTCTATAATCAATATTCCCTTTTTCATCAATTGGTTAAGAGTTAAATTCTTCTCAATCAGCATTATATCCAAACTCATTTCTCTATTTTGAATCGAGGGTATAGTAATTTGGGTTGGATCTATCAGTCTAAGCAGGAGACAATATACCTTGACATTATTCATCAGTCTTTGATTCAAAGTATCGTCCCATCTCAATTGAAAAAGCAAATAACGTTTCAGGAAGAAATCTAGTTCTGCTCTCGCGCTGCTTTTGTATTGTTTTTTCTTTTTCCCCTTTTTCATGTCTGATCTTGCATAATTTTCTTCACTATCTTTTTGTTGTGAGAGAACGGATCCAAGATTTCCTGGACTTGTGGGTTCTTTTTCTCCTTGATTTCGATGCTTTTTATTCGATGGTATCAAAAAACTTCCTTTTTGCTTTTGATTTATTTTTTTATTTGCACTATTATTTTCATTTTTATTCAAATTTGAAAGAAGTAATTTGCTTGGTATAAACCAAGGTTTGCTTTTATATGCTTTATAAAGTAACACAAATTCTGGGAAGAACCAAGGTTCCAAATTCGCTATGCGACACTTTAGCATTTTTTCATTCATTCCCATCCAATCAAAAAATACTTTGTCGGAGTTTGGTGGATTGATTTCTGGAATCATAAGGTAAAAAAGATCTTTTTTAGGAATTATTTGAGTATTTTGATTCCCATTGCTGACCCAGGCCTCAATATCGCCTTTTTGTTTAAGATCAAAATTGAGAATGTTCCAATCAAAATATTTTCTATCGACCGTTTTTTCCATATATAGAATATGGACCTTTCCTAGATAATTATCGATAGGGATGTTCCTCAGTATATTTTCTTTATGCGTGTTATAAGAAATCTCTTGCTTCTTACGTTCTTGAAACGGAGATCTATAAAAAAAGTATTCCCTTTTATTTTCATAATTAAGAAATTTATATGATAAAAGATCATATTTATAGTATTTTTGCAAATTCTCTTTTCTTTTTTGATTAGATAACGAATATACTTCAATTTGTTTTTGTTTTTTGAAATCAATTAATTGGTCTTTTTCATATGAATGCCTTTTGCTAAAATTTTCCTTTTTACGCTGATGAACTGTATTGCGCCATTTTTCTGGTATTAATCTATACCATCTGCTCTGAGATAAATTGTATTGATAATATCCTCTTAACCACTTTTTCCATTGATTCATTTCATAACTCGGAAGTTTCTTATCCCCTAATTTCGAATCAATCATTCCTTGTGTTTCAAAAGAATCCTTTATTTCAGGCGGGGGGATTCCTTGAGATTGAAGAACAGCTCTTAATTTATATGAGTTACTAACTTGGATTTGTGATAATTTGAAAAATACATATGCTTGTGACACGTAGGATAAGTCATAAAAAATAGGTGAATTTTTTTGACTATTACTAATATTATCAAGTGATTTTTTTATAGTCGAAATAAATGGAATTAGATTTTTTTTTATTTTATTAATTCTTTCTTGTTTTCTTTCATTATTGTAAAGGGATTTATCAATAATTTTTTTTGTTGATTTAAGAAAAAGTTCTGTATTCATTCTGGGAATATTAATGATACATAAAAATATATCTGTGTAGATTCTTTCAATGAAAAATTTCAAAAAAAGAGGTAATTTAGAGATTAATTGAGCATTTCTTTTTTTGAATATTTGCCATTTTTCGAATCTTTTAGCATTATAACTTGTTTTTTTAAGACTAATATTATTTATTCTTGGAGTTACTTTTTTTTGCTCTTTTATAATTCTTTCTATTTGATTTCGAATTGTACTTGTTTTAGTAGTCAAATCCTTGATTTTTTTTTCCGTTAATGAAGAATTTGTCCAATTCGTAGATGCAATTTTACTAAACGATTTGTGAATTAGCTGATTGCTTATTATAGAATCTTTTTCTTCTTTAATTTCACTTGATTCATATACTTCTCTTCCTGTTAATCGAAATAACAGAATTTTGGAAAGTTCTTTTATTATTTTTTTTATAAAAATAACACTTTCGATAACCCATTCTTTTGTTTCTTTTAAAACTTTTCGAAGTAATTTTATTTTTCTTTTAAAAACTATTAGAACTCGAGAAGACTTCTTTTTAAATTTTCCAATTTTTTTTTCAATTTCCTTAAAAATGGGTTTCAAAAAGGAAGGTCCTTTTCGGGGCGAACCAAAAGGAAGTTCAGTTTCCATTCCCCAAACTGTTAAAAAACAAAAATCATCTTTTTCTTTTTTCTTTTTCATTAAACCTTTCTTAGATGATCGTAGTTTCGATTTGTGCCAAGGTTTCAGACGGAAAGGAAATAAGATTTTTATCTGAATACCGTCTGTCAACCAATTTTTCGGAAATTCTGTTTCGGATAATGGAACACCATTATAGGTACATTTAACATGCATCTCTCTATTCCATTCCTGTAAATCCTCAAACCATTCGGGAAATTGAAATAGGAACATGCGTCCACTATTTTTTGCAATTAGCAATGAAGGTAATACAATATATTTTCTAAAAATAGATTGAGTTAGTAACATGCAACCTCTTATTACTTGTGTAACTGGAATGGTATCCCAGGCCTCTGCTATCTGTATTCGCTCTTTCTCCGTTCTTTCCTTCGTCTCTTTTTCTTCTTCTCTTTTTCTTTCTTCTTCTGTATACTCT